AATGAATTGCCTGATAAAAAGGATTACCTTGATAGGGTAAATCATAAAGATTTAATGCTTTATTCATTATTATATTTAATAGAATTAAACTATTTCTAAAAGTATCAAAAACTTTTGTGCATCATACACTAAAATATAAAAAAAAAGATAAGCTAATTAAGCTATTGGGTTCATACCCCACTTATAAAGGTTATAATCCTTTTCTTTTTAATCAAAAAAATTTCTAATAATATTTTTTTAATCATATTAATTTTTGGGTCATTAATTACTATTTCAGCTAATTCTTGACTTGGTGCTTGAATAGGGTTAGAAATTAATTTACTTTCATTTATCCCCCTAATAAATGAAGGTAAAAAAAATTTAATAACTTCTGAAAGAAGCCTAAAATATTTTTTAACTCAAGCTTTTGCTTCATCTATTTTATTATTTGCTATTATTTTAATAATAATGTCATTTAATTTAAATTGAATTAATAACAATTTTTATGAATTATTAATTTTATCAACATTATTATTAAAAAATGGAGCAGCACCTTTCCATTTTTGATTTCCAGGAGTTATAGAAGGATTAAGCTGAATTAATGGTTTAATTCTTATAACTTGACAAAAAATTGCTCCTTTAATATTAATTTCTTATAATATCAACTATAATTTTTTTTTAGTAGCTATTATTTTATCAATAATTATTGGAGCATTAGGAGGATTAAATCAAACATCTTTACGTAAATTAATAGCTTTTTCTTCCATTAATCACTTAGGTTGAATATTAATAGCAATAATAAACAATGAATTATTATGATTAGTTTATTTTATATTTTATTTTTTTCTTTCAATATCAATTGTATTAATATTTAATAATCTTAAATTATTTCATTTTAATCAAATTTTTAACCTATCAATTATAAATCCTGTAATCAAATTTTTCTTATTTTTAAATTTATTATCATTAGGAGGATTACCTCCATTTTTAGGATTTTTACCTAAATGATTAGTTATTCAAAATTTAGTAGAAACACATCAATTATTTTTATTATTTATTTCTGTTTGTTTAACATTGATCACTTTATATTATTATTTGCGAATATCTTATAGTATTTACATGTTAAATTTTAATAAGAACTCTTGAATATTAATTGATAGATTCAACAATAAAAATATAACTTTTATTTTAACTATAAATTTTTTTTCTATTATAGGATTAATAATTATTTCATTAATTTACTTAATTTTATAATAAGAATTTAAGTTAACTAAACTAATAGCCTTCAAAGCTGAAAATATTTGTATTACCCTTTTAATTCTTAAACTTTAATAATTAAAAAATTATTCCTTCAGAATTGCAGTCTAATATCATTATTGAATATAAAGTTTGATTAAAAAGAATTATTCTTATATATAAATTTACAATTTATCGCCTAAACTTCAGCCATTTAATCGCGACAATGACTATTTTCTACAAATCATAAAGATATTGGAACATTATACTTTATTTTCGGAGCTTGAGCTGGAATAATTGGTACTTCTTTAAGTATTCTTATTCGAGCAGAATTAAGTCAACCTGGAGTATTTATTGGAAATGATCAAATTTATAATGTTATTGTAACTGCTCATGCTTTTATTATAATTTTCTTTATAGTTATACCTATTATAATTGGAGGATTTGGAAATTGATTAGTACCTTTAATGTTAGGTGCTCCTGATATAGCTTTCCCTCGAATAAATAATATAAGTTTTTGAATACTACCTCCTTCATTAACTTTACTACTTTCAAGTAGTATAGTAGAAAATGGAGCTGGAACTGGATGAACAGTTTACCCCCCTCTTTCATCTGGAACAGCCCATGCTGGAGCTTCAGTAGACTTAGCTATTTTTTCTTTACATTTAGCTGGGATTTCATCTATTTTAGGAGCTGTAAATTTTATTACAACAGTAATTAATATACGATCATCAGGAATTACACTTGATCGAATACCTTTATTTGTTTGATCAGTAGTAATTACTGCTGTACTTTTACTTCTTTCATTACCTGTATTAGCCGGTGCTATTACTATATTATTAACTGATCGAAATTTAAATACTTCATTCTTTGACCCAATTGGAGGAGGAGACCCAATTTTATATCAACATTTATTTTGATTCTTTGGACATCCAGAAGTTTACATTTTAATTTTACCAGGATTTGGTATAATTTCTCATATTATTACTCAAGAAAGTGGTAAAAAGGAAACATTTGGAACATTAGGAATAATTTATGCTATGTTAGCAATTGGTTTATTAGGATTTATTGTATGAGCTCATCATATGTTTACTGTTGGAATAGACGTAGATACTCGAGCTTATTTTACTTCAGCTACAATAATTATTGCTGTACCTACAGGAATTAAGATTTTTAGTTGATTAGCTACTCTACATGGTACACAATTAAATTATACTCCTGCTTTATTATGATCATTAGGATTTGTATTTTTATTTACTGTTGGAGGATTAACAGGAGTTGTACTAGCTAATTCATCTATTGATATTGTTCTTCATGATACATATTATGTAGTTGCTCACTTCCATTATGTATTATCAATAGGAGCTGTATTTGCTATTATAGCTGGATTTGTTCACTGATATCCTTTATTAACAGGATTAGTAATAAACCCAACATGATTAAAGATTCAATTTACTATTATATTTATTGGGGTAAATTTAACATTTTTCCCTCAACATTTCTTAGGATTAGCAGGTATACCACGACGATATTCTGATTTTCCTGATAGTTATTTAACATGAAATATTGTATCATCTTTAGGTAGAACAATTTCATTATTTGGAATTGTATTCTTCTTATTTATTATTTGAGAAAGTATAATTTCTCAACGAACTCCTTCATTCCCTATACAATTATCATCATCAATTGAATGATATCATACTCTTCCACCTGCAGAACATACTTATGCAGAACTTCCATTATTATCATCTAATTTCTAATATGGCAGATTAGTGCGATGAATTTAAGCTTCATATATAAAGAATTTTATCTTTTGTTAGAATAACTAATGGCAACCTGAGCAAATTTAGGATTACAAAATAGTTCTTCTCCTTTAATAGAACAATTAAACTTTTTTCATGATCATACAGTATTAATTTTAATTATAATTACAGTACTAATTGCATATGTAATATTTATATTATTTTTTAATAAATTTACTAATCGATATTTATTACATGGACAAACTATTGAAATTATTTGAACAATTTTACCAGCAATTATTCTAATATTTATTGCTTTCCCTTCATTACGACTATTATATTTATTAGATGAAATTAATTCCCCTTTAATTACTTTAAAGGCTATTGGTCATCAATGATATTGAAGTTATGAATATTCAAATTTTATAAATTTAGAATTTGATTCATATATAATTCCAACAAATGAATTAGATATTAATGGATTCCGATTATTAGATGTTGATAATCGAATTATTTTACCTTTAAATAATCAAATTCGAATTTTAGTAACTGCTACTGATGTTCTTCATTCATGAACAGTACCTTCATTAGGTGTAAAAATTGATGCTACACCAGGACGATTAAATCAAACTAATTTTTTAATTAATCAATCTGGACTTTTCTTTGGACAATGTTCTGAAATTTGTGGAGCAAATCATAGTTTTATACCTATTGTTATTGAAAGAATTCCAATAAATTATTTTATTAAATGAGTTTCTTCTCAATTAAATTCATTAGATGACTGAAAGCAAGTACTGGTCTCTTAAACCATTATATAGTAAATTAGCACTTACTTCTAATGATTTATTTTTGTAAAAAATTAGTTTAGCCAAAAACATTAGTATGTCAAACTGAAAACATTAGATTTTCTAATATTTTTTAATTCCACAAATAGCCCCTATTAGATGATTAACTCTATTTTTAGTTTTTTCTATTACATTAGTAATTTTTAATGTAAAAAATTACTTTTGTGTTTCATATTCATCAAATCAAACAGCCCAAAATATTAATATTAAATCTTTTAAAATAAATTGAAAATGATAACAAATTTATTTTCTGTATTTGACCCTTCAACAACTATTTTCAATTTATCATTAAATTGACTAAGTACTTTTCTTGGATTATTAATTATCCCAACATCATATTGATTAATACCTAATCGATTTCAAGTTATCTGAAATAATATTTTAATTACTTTACACAAGGAATTTAAAACATTATTAGGACCTAATGGACATAATGGAAGAACATTAATATTTATTTCATTATTTTCTTTAATTATGTTTAATAATTTTTTAGGGTTATTCCCATATATTTTTACTAGTACTAGTCATTTAACTCTAACTTTAACTTTAGCTTTCCCTTTATGATTAAGTTTTATGTTATATGGATGAATTTGTCATACACAACATATATTTGCTCATTTAGTACCACAAGGAACTCCTCCTGTTTTAATACCTTTTATAGTATGTATTGAAACAATTAGTAACGTAATTCGACCTGGAACATTAGCTGTTCGATTAACAGCAAATATAATTGCTGGACATTTATTAATAACTTTATTAGGAAATACTGGACCAATATCAACATCTTATATTATCCTTTCATTAATTTTAGTAACTCAAATTGCTCTTTTAGTATTAGAATCTGCTGTTGCAATTATTCAATCTTATGTATTTGCAGTTTTAAGAACACTTTATTCTAGTGAAGTAAATTAATGTCAACACATGCAAATCACCCCTTTCATTTAGTAGATTATAGTCCATGACCTCTTACTGGAGCTATTGGAGCTATAACAACTGTTACTGGACTTGTTCAATGATTTCACCAATATGATTTAACATTATTTACTTTAGGAAATATTATTACTTTATTAACTATATATCAATGATGACGAGATATTTCTCGAGAAGGAACTTTTCAAGGATTACATACTTTACCAGTTACTTTAGGATTACGATGAGGAATAATTTTATTTATTGTTTCAGAAATTTTCTTTTTCATTTCATTTTTCTGAGCTTTTTTTCATAGTAGTCTTTCACCAACAATTGAATTAGGTATAACTTGACCACCTGTTGGAATTATTGCATTTAATCCATTTCAAATTCCTCTTTTAAATACTGCTATTTTATTAGCTTCAGGAGTTACTGTTACATGAGCTCATCATAGTCTTATAGAAAATAATCATACTCAAGCTACTCAAAGTTTATTTTTTACAGTTTTATTAGGAATTTATTTTTCTATTCTTCAAGCATATGAATATATTGAAGCTTCATTTACAATTGCTGATAGTGTATATGGATCAACATTTTTTATAGCAACTGGATTCCATGGACTTCACGTATTAATTGGAACATCTTTTTTATTAGTATGTTTATTTCGACATATTAATTATCATTTTTCAAAAAGTCATCACTTCGGATTTGAAGCTGCAGCTTGATATTGACACTTTGTTGATGTAGTTTGATTATTTTTATATATTTCAATTTACTGATGAGGTAGATAATTTATAAAGTATATGTTTGTATATATGACTTCCAATCATAAGGACTAAATAATTTTAGTATAAATAATTTTAATTTTATTAATTATAAGTTGTATTATTTTTATTATTACTATTATTGTAATAATATTAGCTACTTTTTTATCAAAAAAAACTATTATTGATCGAGAAAAAAGTTCTCCCTTTGAATGTGGATTTGATCCTATAAATTATTCTCGTTTACCTTTTTCTCTTCGATTTTTTTTAATTGCTATTATTTTTTTAATTTTTGATGTAGAAATTGCTTTAATTTTACCAATAATTTTAATTATTAAATCATCAAATTTATTAAATTGATCAATCACTAGCTTATTTTTTATTTTCATTTTATTAATTGGATTATATCATGAATGAAATCAAGGAGCTTTAGAATGAAATAATTAAATATGAAGCGATATATTGCAATTAGTTTCGGCCTAATCTTAGGTGAAATTCACCCATATTTTGGGATAATAGTTAACTATAACATTTAATTTGCATTTAAAAAGTATTGATTTTATCAATTTATCTTATTAATTGAAACCAAAAAGAGGTATATTACTGTTAATAATATCATTGAATATTTATATTCCAATTAAATAAAGAAATATAAATGGAATTAAACCATTAAAGATAAAAGTTAGCAGCTTTTTCTTGATCAACATATTTCTATTTATATAGTTTAACTAAAACATTACATTTTCACTGTAAAAATAAAAATTTATTTTTTATAAATATTTAAAAATTACAATAATTTCCCTAACATCTTCAGTGTCATGCTCTAAATATAAGCTATTTAAATTTAAATTAAAAATATACTCATTAAAACTAATACAATTACTCATAATAAATAACTTAATAAATAAATTTTTAAATTATTATTTTGAAATTCTTGAACATATAAAGAATAATTCTTTAACTGATTATATAATATTTGACCTCCAAAAAATTCACTTCATCCTTGATCAAAACTTTTATAACTATATAATCCTAAATTTATTGGAAACTTAATTACACCTAAAGTAGAAATAATTGGTATAAATCATATACCCCCAGCAAAACTACTTAAACCATAATTTATTAAAGATTTATTATAAAAAAATAAAGAAATATTACTTATTAAATACCCTGAAAATCCACCTAAAATACAAACAATTAAAGTTAATATTTTTATATCAAAAGGTAAACAAATTATATCTGGATTAAAAAATATTAATCAATTTAATATACTTCCTCCAATAATTGCTATTACTATTAAAAAAAAAATTCTAAAACTTATTGTTCAACCCTTATCATTTAATATATTTAAAGAAGTTATATTAAAATCCCCTGTTATTGAATAATAAACCAATCGAAAAGAATAACATACTGTCAAGCCAGTAGAAAAAAAAAAAAGAAAAAAAGAAAAAAAATTAATATAAGATAACATAACTACTTCTAAAATTAAATCCTTTGAGTAAAATCCCGCTAAAAAAGGTATTCCACATAAAGCTAAATTAGCAATATTAAAACAACTACATGTTAATGGTATTCTTATTCTTAATCTTCCTATAAATCGAATATCTTGTGCATTTTTTGTATTATGAATAATAACTCCTGCACATATAAATAATAATGCCTTAAATAAAGCATGAGTTAATAAATGAAAAAAAGCTAACTTATAAAATCCAATAGATAAAATTCTTATTATTAAACCTAACTGACTTAAAGTTGATAAAGCAATAATTTTTTTTAAATCAAATTCAAAATTAGCTCCTAATCCAGCTATAAATATTGTTAACCCTGAAATTAATAATAAAAATTGCCCTATAAAAGAATCAACTAATAAAATATTAAATCGAATTAATAAGTATACACCTGCTGTTACTAAAGTAGATGAATGTACTAATGCAGAAACAGGTGTAGGAGCAGCTATAGCTGCAGGTAATCAAGAAGAAAATGGAATTTGAGCTCTTTTAGTTATAGCAGCTAATATAACTAATGAACCAATAACTATTATTTCAAAACTTTTATTTATTATATCTAAATAAAAAATATAATTTCAACTTCCATAGTTTAATATTCAAGCAATTGCTAATAATAAAGCTACATCTCCAATTCGATTAGATAAAGCAGTTAATATTCCAGCATTATAAGATTTTACATTTTGAAAATAAATAACTAAACAATAAGAAACTAATCCTAAACCATCTCATCCTAATAAAATTCTAATTAAATTTGGTCTAATAATTAACATTATTATTGATAAAACAAATATTAAAACTAATAAAATAAATCGATTAACATTAAAATCTTCTGCTATATATTGATTACTATAAAAAATTACTAATGAAGAAATTAATAAAACAAATGATATAAATATTAATCTTATTCAATCAAATAAAAAAGTTATTACAATAGATATACTATGTAATGAAACAACTTCTCATTCAATAAAATAAACTAAATCATTAAATAAAAATTTCAAACTAAAAAAAAATAAAGAAATTCTAATAAAAATTAAAATATAAAAACTATTTTTACAATAATTAACTAAGTTATTCACGATCTAAAATGAAAAATTTCATATCATTGACACCACAAATCAATATTTTTATTAAACTATTTAAATTAAATTCATAACATACAAAAGTTTCTCTTTATAATTAATAAATTTAAAGGTAATCAATGTAATATTAATAATAAATATTCACGTGTAACTCCTGAAGAAAAAAAATATGTACCTGAATAAACCTTTCCATGTTGACTATAAGCAAATAAATATAATGTATAAGCAGCTCTAAAAAAAGATAATAAAGCTAATCTAATTATTGTTAATCAAGATCATCTAACAATTCTATTTAATAAAGAAATTTCCCCTAATAGATTTAATGTGGGAGGAGCAGCTATATTTCCTGAACATAATAAAAATCATCATAAAGCTATTCTAGGTATAAAATTTAATATACCCTTATTAATTAATAAACTTCGACTTCCTATTCGTTCATAAGAAATATTTGCTAAACAAAATAAACCTGATGAACATAACCCATGAGCTAATATTAAAGTATAAGATCCTCTTAATCCTCAATATGTTATAGTTAATAATCCACTTAAAACAATTCCTATATGAGCAACTGAAGAATATGCAATTAATGCCTTTAAATCTATTTGTCGTAAACAAATTAAACTAACTAATACCCCACCAATTAAACTAATTCTAATTCAAATATAATTAAATTTTATTCCTATAATTTGTAATAATGAAAATACTCGTAATAATCCATATCCTCCTAACTTTAATAAAATTCCCGCTAAAATTATAGATCCTGAAACAGGAGCTTCTACATGAGCCTTTGGTAATCATAAGTGAACTAAAAATATTGGTATTTTTACTAAAAAAGCAAATACTATACATAAATATAAAAATTCTAAATTATATAACTTACAATAATTTAAAAGTATAATATTTATTGTAAAATCATTATTTTTAATATAAAAAATTCCAATTAATAAAGGTAAAGAAGCTAACAATGTATAAAATAATAAATAAACTCCAGCTTGTAATCGTTCAGGCTGATATCCTCAACCTAAAATTAAAAATAAAGTAGGAATTAAACTACTTTCAAAAAATAAATAAAATATAAATAAACTTATTGAACTAAATGTTAAAATTAATATTAATAGTAAAAATAAAATTATAAATAAAAATAAATTAGTATAATTATTTAAACGTACAACACTTTCTCTTGCTATTAATATTAAAGCACAAATTCAAAAACTTAATAAAATTAATCCATATGATACTATATCTATTCCAAAATAATAAGAAATATTACAAAAATAATATATAGAACTAATTTTAATTATAAATAAAAAAGCCCCTAAAAAAAGTAAATTTTGAACCATTCAATAAATATTTTTATAAAATATAAAAACATTTATAAATAAAATTATAAAAATAAACTTTAACATTGTAAAATTGAAAAACTTTGAAAATAATCATTACCATGAGTACGAATTATAGAAACTAAAATTGATAAACCTAGAACTCCTTCACATACACAAAAAGTTAAAAAAAACATTCTAAAATATCCTTCATAATTTATAAAATTTAATATAAAAAATAATAATATAAATAATATTAATACTATAAATTCTAAACTTAATAAAGTACATAATAAATGTTTTCGAGTTGAAATAAAAACAATACATCCAAATATAAATATAATAATTATAAAATAATATAATAAAAAATTTGACATTAATTGTTTTAATAGTTTAACAAAAACATTAGTCTTGTAAACTAAAAATAAAAATTATTTTTTTTTAAAACTTCAAGAAAAAAGAAATCTCTTTGTCACTAACTCCCAAAGTTAATATTTTAAATAAACTATTTCTTGATATTATAATAATTATATTCTTATGTTTTATTACTAGTTTTATTTTTATACAAATAAAGCACCCATTAGCTATAGGATTAATGTTATTAATTCAAACATTTTTAACATGTTTAATAACTGGAATTTATTCAAAAACTTTTTGATTTTCTTATGTATTATTTTTAATTTTTATAGGAGGAATATTAGTTTTATTTATTTATGTTACTTCTTTATCTTCAAATGAAATATTTTCTATGTCATTTAAATTAACTTTTATTTCAATTATAATAATTTTTTTATTTGTTGTAATTTCATACTTTTTTGATAATACATTAATAGAAAATTTTATTAAAAATAATGAAAGAATTCAATTATTTAATAAAAATAATTTATTTTATGAAAATTTTTTATCTTTAAATAAAATATATAATTTTCCTACTAATTTAATTACTTTATTATTAATTAATTATTTATTTTTAACTTTATTAGTAACTGTAAAAATTACTAAAAAAAATTATGGGCCTTTACGACCTATAAACTAATGAATAAACCATTACGAAAAAGACACCCTTTATTTAGAATTGCTAATAATGCTTTAGTAGACTTACCAGCTCCATCAAATATTTCTGCCTGATGAAATTTCGGATCTTTACTAGGACTTTGCTTAGTAATCCAAATTGTTACAGGATTATTTTTAGCTATACATTATACTGCTGATATTGAAACAGCATTTAATAGTGTAAATCATATTTATCGAGATGTTAATAATGGATGATTTTTACGAATTTGTCATGCCAATGGAGCATCATTTTTTTTTGCTTGTTTATTTACTCATGTAGGACGAGGAGTATATTATAATTCTTACCTATATGTTCCAACATGAATAGTTGGAGTAATTATTTTATTTATAGTAATAGCAACTGGTTTTTTAGGTTATGTTCTTCCATGAGGACAAATATCTTTTTGAGGAGCCACAGTAATTACTAATCTTTTATCAGCTGTTCCATATTTAGGAACTGATTTAGTTCAATGAATTTGAGGTGGATTTGCAGTTGATAATGCTACATTAACACGATTTTTTACATTTCATTTTGTTCTTCCATTTATTATTGCTGCATTAACAATAATTCATTTATTATTCTTACACCAAACAGGATCTAATAATCCACTTGGACTTAATAGAAATGTAGATAAAATTCCATTTCATCCTTATTTTATTTATAAGGATATTGTAGGTTTTATTATTTTTATTTGAATTTTAATTGGATTTATTTGAAAATTTAATTATTTATTAATAGATCCTGAAAATTTTATTCCAGCTAATCCTTTAGTTACTCCTGTTCACATTCAACCTGAATGATACTTTTTATTTGCTTATGCTATTCTTCGATCAATTCCTAATAAGTTAGGTGGAGTAATTGCTTTAGTTTTATCAATTGCAATTTTAATAATTCTTCCATTTACTCATACAAGTAAATTCCGAGGTTTACAATTTTATCCATTAAATCAAATTTTATTTTGAAATATAGTAATTGTTGCTTCTCTATTAACATGAATTGGAGCTCGACCAGTAGAAGACCCATATGTATTAACAGGTCAAATTTTAACTGTTTTATACTTTTCTTATTTTTTAATTAATCCTTTATTATCAAAGTATTGAGATAAGTTATTAAATTAAATTAATAAGCTTTTATAGTGTATGTCTTGAAAACATAAGAAAGAAGTAAAATCTTCTATTAATTTTAATACTAAAAAAAGTTCATTAAAATAATAAAGATAAAATAACCAACTTTACCCCAATAAAAAAAAATAAATAATTTAAAGATATAGGTAAAAAACTTTTTCAAGCTAAATACATTAATTTATCATATCGAAATCGTGGTAATGTCCCACGAACTCAAATAAATAAAAAAGAAATTATAGTTAACTTAAAAAAAAATAATAAACTATAAATATCTCTTCCTAAAAATATTACACTAAATAGTATACTTATAAATAAAATACTAGAATACTCAGCTAAAAAAATTAAAGCAAATCCCCCTCTTCTATATTCTACATTAAATCCTGATACTAATTCAGATTCACCTTCAGCAAAATCAAAAGGAGTACGATTAGTTTCTGCTAAACAAGAAGCAAATCACACTAAACCTAAAGGAAAACAAAATAAAATAAATCAAGTATATTTTTGAAATAAATAAAAATTTAAAAAGTTATAATCTCCAATTAGAAAAATAAAACTTAATAAAATTAAAGCTAAACTTACTTCATAAGAAATAGTTTGAGCAACAGCTCGTAATCCTCCCAATAAAGCATAATTTGAATTAGAAGATCAACCAGCTACTATTACAGTATAAACTCCTAAACTAGTAATACATAAAAAAAATAATACCCCTAAATTAAATGAATATAATTTAATTAAATAAGGAATACATATTCAAATTAATAAAGATAAAAATAAAGAAAAAATAGGAGAAAAATAATAAAAAATATAATTAGATAATAAAGGATAAGTTTGTTCCTTAGTAAATAATTTCACAGCATCTCTAAAAGGTTGTAACAACCCTATAAATCCTACCTTATTAGGACCCTTTCGAATTTGAATATAACCTAAAACTTTACGTTCTAATAAAGTTAAAAAAGCAACTCCCACTATAACACAAATTACTAATAATAATCTTCCAATTAATGATAATAATAAATCTATATAAAACAATACTATTTATAATTATTAAATTATATTTATAAATTCTAAATTTATTGCACTAATCTGCCAAAATAGTTATCTAATATTAATATTAATCATATTATTAAAATCTATATTTTTTATATTAGGTCCTTTCGTACTATAATATAATAATTAATTAAGGATAGAAACCAACCTGGCTTACGCCGGTTTGAACTCAGATCATGTAAGAATTCAAAGGTCGAACAGACCTAAACTTTAAACTTCTACACCTAAAAATAACTCTTAATCCAACATCGAGGTCGCAATCTTTTTTGTCGATATGAACTCTAAAAAAAAATTACGCTGTTATCCCTAAGGTAACTTAAATTTTTAATCAATAAAACTGGATCATTTATTCATATATTAATGTTAATAAATTTTAAAAGTTTTTTAAATTTTAATATCACCCCAATAAAATTTTTTATTAAATTATAAATTTTAAAATTCTTTTTAATTTATAAATAACAAAAATAAAGATCTATAGGGTCTTCTCGTCCTTTAATTTTATTTTAGCTTTTTAACTAAAAAATAAAATTCTATATAATTTTAAAAAAGACAGTATATATCTCATTCAACCATTCATACAAGCCTCCAATTAAAAGACTAGTGATTATGCTACCTTCGCACAGTCAAAATACTGCGGCCCTTTAATTTATATCAGTGGGCAGGTTAGACTTTAAATTTAATTCAAAAAGACATGTTTTTGATAAACAGGTGAATATATATTTTGCCGAATTCCTTATTTAAACCTTTCATAAATAATTATTTATAAAAATTTTATATACTAATTTTATCATAATTTATAAATTTTTATTATTAAAATTTATATTTTAATAAATAATTTAATTTTATATTAAATAATTAAATTTTTAAAATAAATTATAACAAATTTATTAATAATAGCTATTTTTAAGCTTATATTTATTAAATAATTAATTTAAAATTTAAAAATTTATTTTAAAGCTAATCCCTTAAAATATTAATTTTATAAAATAAATTATTTAAAATAATTAAATAATTTAAATTTATAAATCTAAATTAAATTTATTTCTTAAAAAACTAGATATATTTTAAAACGATTAACATTTCATTTCTAATTATATATTAAAAATAATTATTCCACAGTAACTTTTATATATAATTAAATCTTTAAAATTCGAGAAAAATTAATATAATAATTTTTTATTTAATAAACCCTGATACACAAGGTACAATAAATTAAATTTTCTTTTAAAATAAAAATTTTTCAAATTATTTCAATTTTCTTTCACAATACAAATAAACTATAATTAAAATTATTTTTTCTTTATAAAATACTTAAACTTAAAATTTTAAAATTATTTTTATTAAATAAATTAAATAAATAAATAAAATTAATAAATAAAATCTATTCAATTTAAATTGATTTGCACAAATTTCTTTTCAATGTAAATGAAATACTTTACTAATTAAGCTTTAAATTGTCTTTCTAGATACACTTTCCAGTACATCTACTATGTTACAACTTATCTTATTTTAAAAATAAGAACGATGGGCGATATGTGCATATTTTAGAGCTAAAATCATATAAATAATCTATTTTATATTACTTTCAAATCCACTTTCAAATTTTTATTTCAAAAAATTATCCATATTAAATAAATTTATTGTAATCCATCTCTACTTAAACATAAACTGCACCTTGACCTGACATATTATTTTATTAAATATTAAGAAAATTTTATCTTATAATATATTCTGATGACGGCGATATACAAATTAAACAAATTTAAGTAAGGTTCAATGTGGACTATCAATTACAGGACAGATTCCTCTGAATAGACTAAAATACCGCCAAATTTTTTAAATTTTAAGAATATAACTAATACTACTTTAGTATGCTCATATTTATTTTTAATAATAGGGTATCTAATCCTAGTTTATTATAAAAAGTTTATAGCTTAAATTATTTTTTAAATTAATAATAAATAAATTTAAAAATTTCACCTAATAAATTTATATTTATATTAAATTTTGATCAATTTAACTACTACTAAAAATTTTTATTTGTATTATTTGTATAACCGCGGTAGCTGGCACAAATTTTACCAATACTATATATTATTACTAATACAAAATTTCTTTTTTATATTAATATCAATCACTGCGAATAAAATTATTAAATAATTTTTTAAAAATTAAATAAATTCACACAAAAATTTACATGTAAAATAAAATAATAATAAAAATATTAACCAAAATAAAATAATGTATTTTATAATATAATAAAAATAAATAATTAAATCTAAAGTTTAATAAAAATTGTTTAATTTAAATATATAAATAATAATTAAATTTATATATCAATTATTAAGTTAGAATTAATAATAGTATATTCCTCCCCAAAACTCAAAAAAAAACCCCCATTTTTTTTTGTAAATATTTTTAAATATAATCCCCATTTTATATTTTAAAAATATTTTTCTTTTTATTATATAAAAATTTTTTTATAAATTTTATTTAATTTTATTATATAAAAATCATTATATTTATATAAATACATAAATTTTATAATTAATATAAAATAATTTATAGATTAATAATATTTAGTAGACCCTATTCTTTTTTTTTTTTTTTATTATATAAATATTTATATTATATATATTTATTTATATATATATATATATATATAATAAATTTTTATATATATACCTTATTTATATATAACTATCAGTATTTTATAGTAAATATTAATATATTAATTATTTTTTTTTTAAGTTAATTTTAGGACCCTTAGGCCTATAGATACCTCACTATTATTCTTATAAGAACCATAATTAATCTCTCTATTTTTATTTAATATAATATATTTATATATATATAGATATATTACTAAATTTATATATTAATAAATGTTTATATAATATATAAATATTTATATTATAAGCCATTTTTTTTTGGACCATTCTTTTTAAAATGACATAAAAAAAA